CAGAAAATAGTTTAGTTTAGAATTCTGGCTTTGGGAGCCAGGGGTGAGAGTTAAAATCTCTTTTTTCTGGGCGCTAGGGAGGAGTCTAACCTCCGATCTTCGGATTACAAGACCGATGCTTTTAGGTTAAGCTACTAGGGCAAGCTCATTCTAGTGCTTTATTTTCCAGTCACCCTGCTAATGGAATGAAGATGAGGAATAGTGCGAAATATAAGACGGATGCGACTTGTCCGATAATGATAAATGGGTGCTCTACTGGTATACCCCCAATTCATGTTAAAATAATTATGTCTGCTACTAGGGTTCAGAAGAGAAATTGGGTGATTGGGCGGAATGTTAATCCTCGTTGTTTTGAGGTATGTAATAGTGGTACCACTATTAATACTAGGATAGAAAATAGTAGTGCGAGGACACCTCCGAGCTTGTTTGGGATTGATCGTAGGATGGCGTATGCAAATAGGAAATATCATTCTGGCTTAATATGAGGCGGGGTGACTAAGGGGTTTGCGGGGGTGAAGTTTTCTGGGTCTCCTAGCAGGTTGGGGGAGAATAATGCTAATGAGGTAAGGGCTAGTAATATGATTACGAACCCTAGAATATCTTTGTATACGAAGTACGGGTGGAACGGGATTTTGTCTGCGTTTGAGTTTAAGCCAACTGGGTTGTTTGATCCTGTTTCGTGGAGGAAGAGGAGGTGGAGAATGGTTGCGGCGGCGATAATAAATGGTAGGAGGAAGTGGAATGCGAAGAATCGTGTGAGTGTTGCATTATCTACTGAAAACCCCCCTCAGATTCATTGGACTAGGGTGTCTCCTATATAAGGTACAGCGGATAGTAGGTTTGTAATTACTGTGGCGCCTCAGAAGGATATCTGCCCTCATGGGAGAACATAACCGACGAAAGCCGTTATTATGACTAGCAGTAGGAGGATTACTCCGATGTTTCAGGTTTCTTTGTATAGGTAGGATCCATAGTATAGGCCTCGGGCAATGTGCATATAAATGCAGATGAAAAAGAATGATGCTCCATTAGCATGAATATTGCGGATTAATCATCCGTAGTTTACGTCTCGGCAGATGTGGGTTACTGATGAGAATGCAGTTGAGATATCTGAGGTGTAGTGCATGGCTAGGAATAGTCCGGTTAGGATTTGAGTAATTAAACATAGTCCTAAGAGGGATCCAAAGTTTCATCAAACTGAGATGTTTGATGGTGCTGGTAGATCAACTAGTGCGTCGTTAATAATTTTAATTAAGGGATGTGTTTTTCGTAGGCTTGCCATTAAGGGTTCTTGTAGTTGAGTAACAACGGTGGTTCTTCAAGTCATTGGTCTCGGTTAAAGTCTGAGCAAGAATTATGACTTATTTTATGTTTTTGTTATTAGTAGCTTTGGTCGTAGGTTTGGTTGCTGTTGCTTCTAATCCTACACCTTATTTTGCAGCTCTGGGCTTGGTAGTTGCGGCTGGGGTTGGGTGTGGGGTTTTGGTTGGTCATGGGGGCTCTTTTTTATCGTTGGTTCTTTTTTTGATTTATTTAGGGGGGATGCTTGTGGTTTTTGCTTATTCAGCAGCTTTGGCTGCTGAGCCTTTTCCAGAGTCTTGGGGGAGTCGTTCTGTGTTGGGTTATGTTTTGGTTTATTTGTTAGGGGTTGGTTTGGCGGCAGGGATTTTTTGGGGGGGTTGGTATGAGGGTTCTTGGGTGGTTGTAGATGGGTTGAAGGAGTTTTCTGTTCTGCGTGGTGATGTTAGTGGTGTGGCTGTTATATATTCGTCTGGTGGGGGAATGTTGGTTATTTGTGCTTGGGTGTTGCTTTTGACTTTACTTGTTGTGCTGGAGCTTACTCGTGGTTTGAGTCGTGGAACTCTTCGTGCGGTTTAAAGAAGGGCTAAGATGGTAACTAGGATTAGGGTGAGGAGAAAGATAGTTAAGTATGTTTTAATTATTCCTCGTGTAATATCGTTTGTGATTTTTGCTATAATTGTTTGTGTTAGTGCCAGGCCTTTTGGCCCGATAGTTTCAAGTCATGTTTTGTCTAGTTGGGTGGCGGCTGACTGTCCTAGGGTAAGTTTAAGTTTTGGGAGGAGTCGGTGGGTGATTGCGGGGAAGAATCCAAGTATATTTGAAAAGTGGTGTAGGAGGGTTGTTGGGGTAATTTTTACTTGTTTGCTGGTTAGGTTGGCTAGTTCTATGGCCGTTAGTAGGCCTAGGGCGGTTACTGCGAGGGCTGCTATTTTAAGGGTGGTAGGTATGGTTATAACTGGTGTTTTTATAGGTAGGAAGTTGTGTGTAATGATGAACCCTGCAATAATGCTTCCTCAGGCAAGTCGTTTAATGGGGTTGATTACTAATGGATTGTTTTCGTCAATCGGGGATAAGGGCAGGAATCGTGGGGTCCCCATAGTCACGAAATATACTAATCGGAAGCTGTAAACTGCAGTAAATGATGTGGCGATCAGTGTAAGGGTTAGGGCTCAGGCGTTGAGGTAGGAGGTGTTTAGGGCTTCGATAATTGCGTCTTTTGAGAAGAAGCCTGCTAAGAATGGGGTTCCTGTTAAGGCTAGGTTGCCAATTATGAAATAGGATGAGGTGGCGGGTATAATGTTAAATAGGCCTCCTATCTTTCGGATATCTTGCTCGTCGTTTAGGCTATGAATGATTGATCCGGAGCATAAGAATAGTATGGCCTTGAAGAAGGCATGTGTACAGATGTGAAGGAATGCTAGTTGTGGTTGGTTTAGTCCGATGGTGACTATCATTAGCCCCAGTTGACTGGATGTTGAGAAGGCTACGATTTTTTTGATATCATTTTGGGTTAGGGCGCAGGTGGCTGTAAATAGTGAAGTTAGTGCTCCTAGGCAGAGGCAGGTCGTTAAGGCCAGTGGATTATTCTCTATAAGGGGGTGGAGGCGGATTAGAAGGAAGATCCCTGCAACAACTATGGTGCTCGAATGGAGTAGGGCGGATACTGGTGTTGGGCCTTCTATGGCGGAAGGAAGTCAAGGGTGGAGACCAAATTGGGCTGATTTTCCCGTTGCTGCTAGGATAAGTCCTGTAAGGGGGATTGTTATATTGAAGTTTTTTGATAGTGTAAAGATTTGTTGGATTTCTCAGGAGTTCAGGTTTGTTGCAAATCAGGCCATAGCTATGATTAGTCCGATGTCTCCTACTCGGTTATAGATGACGGCTTGAAGTGCTGCTGTGTTGGCGTCTGTTCGTCCATGTCATCATCCGATGAGCAGGAATGATATAATTCCTACCCCTTCTCAGCCGATGAATAGTTGGAATATATTGTTGGCTGTAACTAGAATAATTATGGATACTAAGAATGTTAATAAGTATTTAAAAAATTGGTTGATGTAGGGGTCGGAGTGTATGTATCATAGTGCAAATTCTAGGATTGATCAGGTGACGTATAGGGCAACTGGAATAAAGATTAGGGAGTAGTGGTCAAATTTAAAGCTGATGTTGATATCAAATGTTTGAGTATTTATTCAGTGTCAGTTTGTAATGATGCCTTCTGTTTTTAGGTTTAGGAAAATTATGAGTGGGAGGAGGCTGATAAAAAATGCGGAGCTTACGGCAATTTTAGTTGTCTTTGCTAGTTTAGATTCTTGTTGATCGGGGTTTAGTGTGGTAAGTAGGGGATATATTAAGATAAGGAAGACTAGGAGGAGCGATGAGTGTATAATTAACGTCATTTTAGCTTCCACTTGGATTTGCACCAAGAGTTTTTGGTTCCTAAGACCAATGGATTAGCTGTTATCCTTTGAAAGCGCAAGGAAGCCGCGGATTTTAACCATGGTGCATAAGGATTAGCAGTACTTACTAATTTCTGTTCTTCCTTGGTGAGTAAGGGGATTTTAACCTCTATTTTTAGAATCACAATCTAATATTTTAATTAAATTATACTTACAATGGCACCATCCTCATATGAGCTCGGGTTTTATTACTAGTAGTATAATTGGGGTTAGGTGTAGGGTTAATAATAGATGTTCTCGGGTGTGGAATGGTTGGAGTCCTGTGATGTGGTTGGGTACTTGACCCCGTTGTGATATTAGGAATATATATAGGGAGTAGCCAGCCGTGATGAGTGTTCCTAGCCCTGTAAGTAGAATTGTCCATGGGGATCAGTTGAAGAGGGTCGTAATGATTATAAGCTCTCCTATTAGGTTAGGCAGGGGGGGAAGTGCCAGGTTGGCTAAGTTTGCTAGAAATCATCAGGTTGCGGTTAGTGGAAAAATTACTTGTAGTCCTCGGGCAAGAATTATTGTTCGGCTGTGGGTCCGTTCATATGCTGTGTTGGCTAGGCAGAATAGCGCTGAGGATACTAGTCCGTGAGCGATCATTAAAATGATTGCTCCTGAAAACCCTCATGGGGTTTGGATTAAGATTCCTCCTGCTACTAATCCTATGTGACTTACAGATGAGTAGGCAATTAGTGATTTTAAGTCCGTTTGTCGGAGGCAGATTGATCCGGTCATGATGATTCCTCAGAGGGCCAAGATAATAAATGGGTAGGCTAATTCTTTTGATAGTGGGTCAAGTATTACTATTATTCGTATTATTCCGTATCCTCCAAGTTTTAGCAGGACTGCTGCTAGTACTATGGATCCTGCTACTGGGGCCTCTACGTGCGCTTTTGGTAGTCATAGGTGGACTCCATATAATGGTATTTTGACTAGAAATGCTATTAGGCAGCCGGCTCATCAGATTGTATGTCCTCAAGAGTTGAGTTGAAGGGGTTGTGAGTATTGTAATACTAGTATTGATAGTGTTCCTGTGGATTGTTGGAGGAGGAGTAAGGCAACTAGAAGGGGGAGGGACCCTGCTAGGGTATAAAATAGGAAATAGGTTCCTGCGTTTAATCGCTCAGTTTGATTACCCCACCGGGTAATAATAATAAGAGTTGGGATAAGTGTGGCTTCAAATATGATATAGAATATGATGATTTCTGTGGCGCCGAATGCTATAATTAGAAAAGTTTGCAGTGAGGCGAGGAGTGAGATATATGAGCGTTGTCGGTTAATTGGTTCGGGGTTGATGTGGTTTTGGCTGGCTAGAATTATTAGTGGAAGTAGTCAGCATGTAAGTACTAGGAGGGGGGTTGATAAGGGGTCGGTAGCTAGGTATGTATTGGAGGAGGTTCATCCGGCTTCTGATGTTCATTTTAGTCAAGTTAGACTAGTGAAGGCGATTAAGAGGCTATGTGCAGTTGTGGTCGTTCATAGTCATTTGGGGGAGGTTAATCAAATTGTTGGGAATAGCATGAATGTGGGAATTAATACTTTTAGCATTGTAAGAGGTTAAGGTTTTGTAGGCGGTCGGTTCCGTGGGTGCGGGCAGTGGCTACTAGTAGTGCTAGGCCGGTGCTAGCTTCACAGGCAGAGAAAGCTAGAAGTAGTATAGGGGCCGTTGAGAACCCTGTGGATTCAAATTGTAATGTCCATAGGGCTAGTGCAATAAATAGGGATAATATTATTCCTTCTAAGCATAGGAGTGCGGAGAGGAGGTGGGTGCGGTGAAATGCTAATCCTATTAGCCCCAGGATAAATGCTGAGCTAAAGCTAAAATGTACGGGTGTCATAAGGGGGTCGTGGAATTAAACCACGATTTTCTGAGCCGAAATCAGAGGTCTTGTTTTGGACTAACCCTCTATTCTGCTCATTCTAGGCCACCTTGGGTCCATTCATAAATTAGACCCAGGGTTAGTAGGATTAGGACTGTTGTGGCTCAGAAGAATGTTCCGGTTGGGTTGTGGAGCTGATCTCCTCAGGGCAGGGGGAGAAGGAGAGCAATTTCTAGGTCGAATAGGAGAAATAGAATTGCTACTAGGAAGAAACGCAGGGAAAATGGTAGTCGGGCAGATCCTAAGGGGTCGAATCCACATTCATAGGGTGATAATTTTTCTGCATCTGGATTTATTTGGGGCAATCAGAAGGACACGATTGTCAGAATTGAGGATAGGGCTATTGTGATGATTAGGATTGTTGTAACTAGGTTCATTATCTTTCCTTGGGGTTTAACCAAGACTGTGTGATTGGAAGTCACTTGTACTAGCTTTAAATACTAGAAAGACATGAGCCTCATCAATAGATAGATACGTAGAGGAATAGTCATACTACGTCAACAAAGTGTCAGTATCAGGCAGCAGCTTCAAAGCCAAAGTGGTGTTCGGATGTGAAGTGATATTGGATTTGGCGTAGTAGACACACTGCTAGGAAGGTGGACCCAATAATGACGTGTAGTCCGTGGAATCCTGTGGCTACGAAGAATGTTGAGCCGTAAACTCCGTCTGCAATTGTAAATGGTGCTTCGTAATATTCTATGGCTTGGAGGGCAGTGAAATAAAGTCCTAGAAGAATGGTTAATGCTAAGGACTGGATGGCTTGTTTTCGCTCTCCTTCTATAATACTATGGTGGGCTCATGTTACTGTGACCCCCGATGCTAGTAGTACGGCTGTATTGAGGAGTGGAACTTCGAATGGGTCTAGTGGGGTAATTCCTGTGGGGGGTCAGCATCCTCCTAGTTCTGGTGTGGGTGCTAAGCTTGAGTGATAGAAGGCTCAGAAGAATCCTAGGAAAAAGAATACTTCGGAGGTGATGAATAGGATTATTCCGTATCGTAGTCCTTTTTGTACAGGGGGTGTGTGATGGCCTTGGAAGGTTCCTTCTCGAATAATGTCGCGTCATCATTGGTACATGGTAAGAAGTAGGAGGATTATTCCTAAGGTTATTAGTGTCGTTGAGTGGAAGTGGAATCAGATTGCTAAGCCGGATGTTATTAGTAGAGCGGCGATGGCTCCGGTTAGTGGTCATGGGCTTGGATCAACTATATGATAGGCATGTGCTTGGTGGGCCATTAGACGTTTTCTTGAAGATATAGGCTTAAAAGGAGTACGAATACGTAAGCTTGGATTATCGCTACTGCGACTTCTAGCAGTGTGAGCAGGAAAAGTACGGTAGCAGTTAGGATTGCTACTGTGGGCATTATTGGTAGGAGAACGAATACGGCTGTGGCAATGAGTTGGATTAACAGGTGACCCGCGGTTAGGTTGGCTGTGAGTCGAACCCCTAGGGCTAATGGTCGGATGAATAGGCTGATTGTTTCAATAATAATAAGTACTGGGATCAGTGGGATGGGTGTGCCTTCTGGTAATAGGTGGCCTAAAGCGACTGTCGGTTGATTTCGTATGCCAATAATTACTGTGGCAAGCCAGAGTGGTACAGCGAATCCTATATTTAGTGATAGCTGTGTTGTGGGTGTGAAAGTATATGGTAATAGGCCTAGCATGTTAATGGTGATTAGGAAGACTATTAGCGAGACTAGCAGGAGTGCTCATTTATGTCCTCCTATATTTAGGGGTAGTATCAGTTGGTTGGTAAATCGGTTAATAAGTCATCCTTGGACTGTAATAAGTCGGTTGTTGATTCATCGGGATGATGGGGTTGGGTAGAGTACTCAGGGCAGTGTAATTGCAATGGCAATTAGTGGGATGCCCAGATGTAGTGGGCTTGCGAATTGGTCGAAGAAGCTTACTATCATGGTCAGTCTCAGGGCTCAGTTTTGTGCTTTTCGGCACTTACTGGGGTTGGTTCATTTGGTGAAATGTGATTTAAGATTTTAGTTGGGATAATGGCTAAAAAGATTAGTCAGGAAAACATTAAAATTGCAAGTCAGGGGCTTGGGTTTAATTGTGGCATTTCACTAGAGGTGGTCGGGAATCACCAATCTTTGGCTTAAAAGGCCAATGCTTTGTCCAGTATTTAGCTTTCTAGCGAGGCGTCTTCTAACATAAGTGAGGATCAGTTTTCGAAGTGTTCTAGTGGGGTGGCTTCAACTACAATTGGTATAAAGCTGTGGTTAGCCCCGCAGATTTCAGAGCATTGTCCATAGAACACGCCTGGGCGTGAGGCAATAAAGGCGGTTTGATTTAGTCGTCCTGGGACTGCGTCTATTTTTATGCCTAAGGATGGAACAGCTCAGGAGTGCAGTACGTCTTCAGCTGATACTAGGACACGGATTGGAGATTCTACTGGGATGACTATTCGATGGTCTGCCTCTAAAAGTCGGAACTGTCCTGGGGTAAGGTCCTGTGTTGGGACTATATAGGAGTCAAAGCCTAGGTTTTCGTAATCTGTATATTCGTAGCTTCAGTATCATTGGTGTCCTATTGCTTTAATTGTTAAATGAGGGTCGTTAATTTCATCTATGAGATATAAGATTCGTAAGGAGGGCAGGGCAATTAAGACTAAAATAACAGCTGGTAGGATGGTTCATACAATTTCGATTTCTTGGGAGTCTAAAATATATTTGTTAGTGAGTTTAGTTGAAACTATTGCAATAATAATATATAGTACTAAGGTGCTAATTAGGAATACGATTATTAATGCATGGTCGTGGAAGTGGAGAAGTTCTTCTATAACGGGTGATGCTGCATCTTGGAATCCCAATTGTGTTGGATGTGCCATTAAGCTTTGGGCTTAAGACATGCAGGGGTCTAACCTACAACTCTACCTTGACAAGGTGGTGTAATTTTCATTTTACTAATGTCTTGAAGGAAGTGACAGAGTGGTTATGTGGCTGGCTTGAAACCAGCATATGGGGGTTCAATTCCTTCCTTTCTCGTTAATTTGATTGAATTTGAACGAATGCTGGTTCCTCGTATGTGTGGTAAGGAGGGGGGCAGCCGTGAAGTCACTCTACGTTTGTTGAGGTTAGTTCTACAGATAACACTTCTCGTTTGGCGGCGAAGGCTTCTCATAAAATAAACAGGAATATGATTACTGCTACTAAAGAAATTAATGATCCGATGGATGATACTGTGTTTCATAGGGCATAGGCGTCTGGGTAGTCGGAATATCGTCGTGGCATACCTGCTAGTCCTAGGAAGTGTTGTGGGAAGAATGTGAGGTTGACCCCAATAAACATTACCCCGAAGTGGATTTTTGTTCAGGCGCTGTGTAAGGTATATCCGGTTAATAGGGGGAATCAGTGCACAAAGGCTGCTATAATAGCAAATACAGCACCTATTGATAGGACGTAGTGGAAGTGTGCGACCACATAATATGTATCGTGAAGGACAATATCTAGTGATGAGTTGGATAGGACAATTCCTGTAAGTCCTCCCACTGTAAACAGGAAGATGAACCCAAGAGCTCATAGTATGGGGGTTTCTCATTTAATTGATCCCCCGTGAAGAGTGGCCAGTCAGCTAAATACTTTTACGCCTGTTGGGATGGCGATAATTATTGTTGCAGATGTAAAGTATGCGCGAGTGTCTACATCCATTCCAACAGTGAATATATGGTGAGCCCACACGATAAAACCTAAAAGGCCAATAGCCATTATAGCTCAAACCATTCCTATGTAACCGAATGGTTCTTTTTTACCCGAGTAGTAGGCTACTACATGAGAGATAATTCCGAATCCCGGAAGAATAAGAATATAGACCTCTGGGTGCCCAAAGAATCAGAATAGGTGTTGATATAGAATTGGGTCTCCTCCGCCTGCTGGATCAAAGAATGTGGTGTTAAGGTTTCGGTCTGTTAGAAGTATTGTGATCCCAGCGGCTAGAACTGGCAATGATAGGAGTAGTAGTACGGCGGTTACAAGTACGGATCAGACAAATAAAGGTGTTTGATATTGGGAAATAGCTGGGGGTTTTATGTTAATTGTTGTAGTAATAAAGTTAATTGCCCCCAGAATTGATGAGACACCTGCTAAGTGGAGTGAAAAGATTGTTAGGTCTACTGATGCTCCTGCGTGGGCTAGGTTACCCGCAAGAGGTGGATAAACTGTTCACCCTGTCCCGGCTCCAGCCTCAACGCCGGAAGAGGCTAGTAGAAGAAGAAATGATGGGGGTAATAGTCAAAAGCTTATGTTATTTATACGTGGGAACGCCATGTCTGGGGCTCCAATTATTAGTGGCACAAGCCAGTTTCCAAACCCTCCAATGAGAATGGGTATTACTATAAAGAAGATTATTACGAAGGCGTGAGCAGTGACGATAACATTATAAATTTGGTCATCACCTAGAAGCGATCCGGGTTGGCTTAGCTCAGCCCGGATGAGAAGGCTTAAGGCGGTTCCCACTATTCCGGCTCAGGCACCAAATACAAGATAAAGGGTACCAATGTCTTTGTGGTTAGTAGAGAAGAATCAGCGCGTGATTGCCACAGGTAAGATGGCCGAGTCCCCAGGCGGTGGGTTGTAGCCCCGAAGACAGAGGTTTAAGTCCTCTTTTTACCAGTAGCCCTGTGGTGAAGAGCACGTTGGATTGCAAATCCAAAGGCGTGGACGACAGTCTGCCGGGGCTTTTCCCGCCTTGTTGAGTTTTAATGGCGGGAAAAGTAGATGGATGCTCGCTGGTTTGAGCGCTTAGCTGTTAACTAAGATTTTGTAGGATCGAGGCCTTCCTATCTAGTAAGGCCTTAGTTTAGTAAAAATGTCTGATTTGCAATCAGGAGATGCAAGTTAACTTCTTGTAGGCCTTAGTCAGGGGCTAGAAGACTTTCACTTCTATTTAAAGCTTTGAAGGCTTTTGGTTTGAGTATTATCCTAAGTCCCTAGGTGGTTAGCATTAGGATGGTTGGAGTTATTGGTAATAGGCCTAAGGCAGATGTGATGGATAGGGCTAGCGGTAGGGAGATTTGGGTTGTTTTGGTTCGTCAGGGGGTGATTGAGTTGGTTGTAGCGGGGGAGATGGTTAATGTTATTGTATAGCATAGTCGTAGGTAGAAGTATAGACTAATTAGGGCGGTTAGGGCCATGATTGTGGCAATAATTGGGAGGTCTTGTTTTGTTAGTTCTTGTAGAATTAATCATTTTGGTATGAACCCCGTTAGTGGTGGTAGGCCTCCTAATGAGAGTAGGACTAGGGCGGTTGTTGACACTAGGACTGGGTTTTTTGATCAGGTTGTTGCGAGGGTGTTTATTTTAGTAGTGGTCAGTGTTTTGAGGGTGAGGAATGCTGCGGAAGTTATAATGATATATGTTCCTAGTGCAATAACGGTTAGTTGTGGGGCATATTGGATAATAATAATTATCCACCCCATGTGTGCGATTGAAGAGTAGGCTAGGATTTTTCGTAGTTGGGTTTGGTTTAGTCCCCCTCACCCTCCTACTAGTGCGGATAAAATTCCTAGCATTGTTAAGAGTGCGGGGTTGATGTTTTGTGCTGTTTGAATAATAAGTGCGAGGGGGGCAAGTTTTTGTCATGTGGATAAAATTAGTCCTGTTAATAGGTCTAATCCTTGTAGTACTTCTGGTATTCAAAAGTGTATTGGTGCAAGTCCGATCTTGAGGGCTAGGGCGGCTATAAATATTGTGCTGGCGGCGGGGCTTGATAGGTTGTTGATGCCTCATTCTCCTGTTACCCAAGCATTTGTTGTACTTGCGAACAGGATTATTGCTGCTGCAGTGGCTTGAGTTAGGAAATATTTTGTTGTTGCTTCTACTGCACGGGGGTGGTGGTGTTGTGCTATTAAGGGGGTGATTGCTAGGGTATTAATTTCTAACCCTATTCAGGCTAATAGTCAGTGGGAGCTGGCAAAGGTTAGGGTGGTTCCTAGCCCTAGGCTGGATAATAGGGTTGCAAGTACATATGGGTTCATTGGCGGAGGAGGGACTCTAACCGTCATGTTCGGGGTATGGGCCCGAAAGCTTTATTAGCTGACTCCGTCTTAGGAAGTGGTGTAAAGGAAGCACCGAGAGTTTTGATCTCTTGAGTATGGGTTCAATTCCCCTTTTTCTAGGAGCTGAGGGGATTTTAACCCCTATAAATCACTCTATCAAAGTGGTCCTTGGGCATTCAGGCACAGTTCCTTGTTTATAGTTGTGGGGGAAGCCCCGCCAGTGCGATTGGCAGGGCGGTGTGTCATAGTACGAAGGCAAGTGTTAGTGGAAGAAAATTTTTTCAGACTAGGTGTATTAGTTGGTCATATCGGAATCGCGGATATGAGGCCCGTACTCATAGGAATAGGATGGACAGGAGTGCGGCTTTAGTTATGAGGTTAATTGTTGTAAGTTCGGGGATGTTTGGGAGGTGTGAGGCTCCTAGGAATAGTACAGCTGATAGAGTATTTATTAGTAGGATGTTGGCATATTCAGCTAGGAAGAATAGGGTGAAGGGGCCCCCTGCATATTCTACGTTGAAGCCTGACACGAGTTCTGATTCTCCTTCTGTTAGGTCAAATGGTGCTCGATTTGTCTCGGCTAGTGTTGAGATATATCATATTGCGGCTAAAGGTCAAGCAGGGATGAGTAATCAAATGCTTTCTTGGGTGATGTTGAATGTTTGTAGGGTGTACCCCCCCGAGAAAATGATTACGGAGAGGAGGATTAGGCCTAAGCTGACTTCATATGAAATTGTTTGGGCTACGGCCCGTAAGGCCCCAATTAGCGCATACTTTGAATTTGATGCCCAGCCTGACCCTAGAATTGAGTATACTGCAAGACTTGACAGGGCTAGTATGAAAAGAATTCCCAGGTTAAGGTCAGTTACTGGGTGGGGTAAAGGTATGGGTGCCCACAGGGTTATGGCTAGGGTTAGGGCTAATATTGGGGTAGCTAGAAATAGGAATGGAGATGATGTAGATGGGCGGACGGGCTCTTTGATGAAGAGTTTTACTCCGTCGGCGATAGGTTGGAGTAGTCCGTAGGGTCCTACTACGTTGGGGCCTTTTCGTAGTTGTATATATCCTAGTACTTTTCGCTCAATTAATGTCAGGAAGGCCACTGCTAGGAGGACTGGCACCATGTAGGCCAGGGGGTTGATTAGGTGGGTTATTAGGGTGTTTAGCATAAATTGGGGAGAGGATTTGAACCTCTGGTTAAAAGGGCTTAGGCCTTTCGCAATTATACCATGCTCTGCCACCCCAATATGTCCTTATTTCGGCTGGCTGTGGTTTATGGCTCTATCCCTTGCTTTATTTATTTGTTTTCATAAATTGGGGGTGGGGCGTGCTCTTGGTATGGGCCCCCTTTTTCCGATCCTTTCGTACTAGGAAAAGTAGCGTTTACAGATAGAAACTGACCTGGATTGCTCCGGTCTGAACTCAGATCACGTAGGACTTTAATCGTTGAACAAACGAACCCTTAATAGCGGCTGCACCATTAGGATGTCCTGATCCAACATCGAGGTCGTAAACCCCCTCGTCGATATGGACTCTGGGAGGGGATTGCGCTGTTATCCCTAGGGTAACTTGGTTCGTTGATCGGTCCTGGTGGCCGGATCATGTTTGGTCAGATGTTCTGTGGCTTAGAGATGTTTTTCTTGGTTTTAGGAATATTGTCCCGGTCCACTTGGAGGCTTTTTTTTCCTCCGCGGTCGCCCCAACCGAAGGTAAGATCTCATGTTTCACAAAGTTTTTACTTTTTATTAAGTTGCTTGACGTGGTTGAGTTTTGTACCTTAAGCTCCAAAGGGTCTTCTCGTCTTGTATTGTTATACCCGCTTCTGCACGGGTAGACCAATTTCACTGACCTGAAAAGGGAGACAGTTAAGCCCTCGTTTAGCCATTCATACAGGTCTCTATTTAAAAGACAAGTGATTGCGCTACCTTTGCACGGTCAAAATACCGCGGCCGTTGAACTTGTGGTCACTGGGCAGGCTGGACCTCCTATATTTGATTGTATTGCAGGAGGCGATGTTTTTGGTAAACAGGCGAGGCTTGTGTTTGCCGAGTTCCTTCCTTTTCTTTTAGTCTTTCCTAGTAGCACTCCAGTGTGGGGGTAACGATTGCTTGGTTGTGGGTTCTTCTTGGGGTTTTTGTGATTCGCAATGCTCTCTTGGGTTGAGTTCGTTAGTTGCCAGTGGTTCGTCCAGTCTGGCTTACACTTGTGCTGGGAGAAGGGCGGGCCTTCTTGTTACTCATTTTAGCATAATCTTTTCCATGGGGGCATGGGTTGGCCTAATAATAGTTAGGGGAGTAAGATTTTTTATCGGAATAATAAACTTTTGTCTGTCTGAGCTTTAACGCTTTCTGTGTAGGTGGCTGCTTTTAGGCCCACTAGAACGGAATGTTTTATGGATTATGATCTTTATCCTTCTGGTAAGGTTGTGTCCTTTGTTAAAGGGGCTGTACCCCTTTTAACTAACTCTCATGTATTTCTCTTAATGTCTTGGTTTGTTTGATTTGAGGTGTATGAGGCTGAACTTCTATTCATTTCTTAGGCAACCAGCTATCACCAGGTTCGGTAGGTCTGTCACTTCTACCCGGAGCTCTTCCCACTCTTTTGCCACAGAGACGGGTTAGCCCTATAATAGGCTGTCTCGGGGTAGCTCACCTGGTTTCGGGGTTTCAAACTAAAGGTCTCTTTGCTTGGGTGTACTGGCTAAATCATGATGCAAAAGGTACAGGGTTTAATCTTTGCTTTTTGGTGCTTATATGGGCTATTTCATTTCTCTTTCAGCTTTCCCTTGCGGTACTATTTCTATTGCTTTAGGTTGGACCTTTTCTGTCTCCCATACTCAGGTAAAAAGAATGTTTTAGTTTGTGGTGTTAGGCTTAGTTTTATTTATTTATATTGTTTAGTTATTTATAGTGGTTAAGCTAGCTGTTTGGCTCAGGGTGATCCAGTTTGCATGGATGTCTTCTCGGTGTAAGTGAGATGCTTAACTTACTCAGCCACGCCCTGGGTTTAGTCCAAGTGCACCTTCCGGTACACTTACCGTGTTACGACTTGCCTCCCCTTGTCGGTGCTGTGGTATTAGGTATTTTTAGCGCATTTTGACGGGGGAGGGTGACGGGCGGTGTGTACGCGTCTCAGGGCCGGGTTCAAAAGGACACTCTATTTCCTTTTTACTACTAAATCCTCCTTCAAAGCATTGTTTCATGGTGCATGTTCGTAATATTCTGTAGTAGAAAATGTAGCCCATTTCTTCCCACTTCATGCGCTACACCTCGACCTGACGTTTTGGGTTATGCCCATTTTGCTTACTTTTATCTCCTTCACAGGGTAAGCTGACGACGGCGGTATATAGGCTGGGGTGGCTAAAGGTGGTGAGGTTTAACGGGGATTATCGGTTCTAGAACAGGCTCCTCTAGGGGGGTTTGAGACACCGTCAGGTCTTTTGGGTTTTAAGCTGATGCTTGTAGTACCCTGGCGGACATTTAGTTGTAGTTGAATGTCTGAGTTTACGGCTGAGCATAGTGGGGTATCTAATCCCAGTTTGTTTCTCAGCTTTCGTGGGGTCAGGTTGATTGTTTAAAGCTACTTTCGTGTTAGGACTTCGGACGCCTAGAAGCGTATGACGGCCAAGGGGTCATTTGGCTTTAATTTTGTTTGCCCTTAACCACCCTTTACGCCGTTGTACTATCAACTGGGGCCTCTCGTCTAACCGCGGTGGCTGGCACGAGTTTTACCGGCCCTTTTAACACTAACTGAGTCAAGTTTTCACTTATGGCTTAATGTTTATCACTGCTGAATTCCCTTGGGGGTGTGGCTAGGCTAGGCGTTTTGGGCTAATGTTTGTGCCTGATGCCCGCTCCTCGTCCCCGGGCGGGGGATTGAGGGCATACTCACTGGGTTGCGGAGACTTGCATGTGTAAGTTGAGTTATAGCTGATAGTAAGGTCGGGACCATGCCTTTGTGCATGCGGGGTTTTTTAGGACCCATCTTAGCATCTTCAGTGCTATGCTTTGAATTAAGCTACGCTAGCTGATATAATATTAGAATATTTAGTGCCGAATTATTTTTGAGGAGATTTTTTAGGGGTTTTTAGGCGGTGTAAAAATTGTGGCGAAAATAAATTAGTGCATATATATATATATATATATATATATATATATAATGGGATGCCAATTTTATCTCAACTTGTTGGTTAACGTTCTTGAGTCCTCCTTGGTTTCGGGGTTTGACAAGGATAACAGGATTTGCTGAGCGTAGGGGGGTAGGGGGGTTTGTCGCGCAAAAGCCAAAGGGGTATATAAGGATTAGTTGAACAAGAGATGAATATATTATGCACTTGACTTAATATTATGCAATTTCCAAATTATGTCTTAAAATAATTAATTTATAATACACATACAAGGATGAATGTTCTACCTTAAATTTAAGCTTATATCTGCACTCTGAGATGTCAAATGAAAGGAAAACTAAAAAAGATACGTTATGCATATAAAAGAAGGCTTAGCATGGTGGGTAATGAAGTTCATGTACCACACCAATAATCATATGCCATTGCAAATCACCTTATGGGGATGTATCAATTCATGTTCCTGAAATAGGAACCAAATGCCAGTAATAGTTCATGTTGTGTAACCCTTACATTTATTTGTCCTTGATTCTATCATGCATGATATGTTTTTATATTAAATAATTGGTGATCTCTTACTACATAAGTATGTTCAATTAAATTATAGTTGATTATTCAAGGAAACATTTATATATGAAATTTTGGGGAATAATCTATTACTCAAGTTAATAGCATTAATATTCTGAGTTTTAATATTATGCTTTATGTATACCTTAAAAGTTAGTACTTGCTTTATGGTTAAAATAATGAACTGGTGATAATACATAGATGTATTAACACACTTATGTAAAATTATGCATATTATGTACTAAACCATAAAGGGGCACTT